TTCCCGATACTCACAAAGAAAAGGGGAAGTGACTTGGACAAAAAGGGAAGTGACTTGGACAAAAAGAGAAGTGACTTGGACAAAAAGAAACGAAGTGACTTAGACAAATCTTGTTTGTCGATAGCCTCGGACCAATCAATCGAATATTGATTAATACGTAATCGATTGAACACTACTTGAAAACGGTTCTTCTGTTCAGAAACGAAATGTTCCAAATGTTCTTGGAAATTCTTGCTCCCATTGGAACATTTGTATCTATATGCATCAGGATCCCGATTCATGGATCTCTCGGTTCGAGAAATAAGAGGATCAAACCATTTCTTCTGACTCTTTTTCAAATTCGATAAATGTTGGTTGATCGTATATTTCATTATAGTTATATGATTCAGAGTATCATTTCCTATTCGATCCCTTTGAATTCCATATTCGAAGTTGCGATCGGATCTATTCATTAAAAAGAATCGATTCGATACATTTCTTATGTACCCATAGGTGCTATATTGGATTTGAATCAGATTTCGGATCAATCTATATTGATTGACTGCCTCCATTATGTTGTTGCTAGCAAATACCGCTGTTTTTAGTTTTGGATCTTCCAAATCATTCCCGCAGTAGATCCGGACCGATTTTTTTCTGATCCTTCGATAAAAAGATTCATTCTCTTCATAAAAAAGAGGAGGTAGAACCAATAAAGATTTCTTTTTCGATTCATCTCTGGAGTTGAATACCTCATTCAAGAATTTTTTTTGATCCAACCCGTAGGAATCAATAGAAAAGGCAAATCCCCTATGATACACCAGATCCGGCTCGGTTATTGATAGAGTGAATAGATCTGCCATTTCTTGAAATCTCTCTTCTGATTCAAAATCGTGGTGTAACGTGTATCCCCCTTTGTTCCGGTCATGGAATAGATGAAATAAATCAAAAAATGGATTTTTTTTCAAGAATGAAATCTTATTGGAACTGTCCATATCCGGTTCATCCTTCGGAACCATATCACATCCCGGATCTGATGAAATAGGATGAATTGAGACGGTATTTTGTAAATACGTAATTATCTTGAATATATCAACCATTTCTTTATTTTCCGATCGCCTGGAAGGGACAAAAGAAACATCTTGTTTTTTCTTCAAAAATTTCTGATCTCTAGTGGACCTCTCAGTAGGATTCGAACCCAGATGAAGTTCTGACCATCTGTCAGAGAAAAAAGAACGAATTGATCTTGTAGGATTCCCAAGAAATTCTTCGATTTCTTCCGGAAGCAGATGATTATTCATCTGCTTCTCACGTTCCGTGAATAGCCGGGACATTGAGGAAGATCCAAAAAGGCATTTCGGGAATCGATCTGATTCTATCTCTGTTCGTTCCGTTTGAAGAAAGGAAGGATCCAAAAGAATCGATCTTTCTTTTAGTTGCTGAATCTCTGTTTGATCGATCAATGTGTGATATTCCGAATCCTCATTTCTAATGGAATCGAAATGATCTATGGATTGATCAGAAGATCCTTTCAATTGGCTAGAATCCCTTACTTGAACGAAAATAGATCTTGTGGAATCATATTGAATATTTGACAATACATTCCGTACCTTGCTAAAAAACCGATCCTTGTTTACCAACCACACATTGTCTAACCAAATCAAATTCTCTCTCGATACGTTCCTCAAAAAATCCGATTCGTGCTGATTCTTCCCCCAACTAACGAAGAGATCTTGGCGGAATTGCCACATATGAAATTGAGCACAATTTTGCAAAGAAATACCCCACTTGTTTCTCGAGAAGAGATGGGAAACATGCTCAATATCATTTGATTGAATAGTTGCCTCAGCTCCTTGTTGTTTGAAGAAAACCTCCCCTTCAATTGGTCTTTTTTCACGAAAAGCAGACATGAGATAACAAATCAAGTCTTTCCCTAAGATTTCGAATAGCTGTCCCGAATTCAAGTTGATTATGTTTCGCTTCTTCCTCGGAGAAAGACGATCAAACAATTCCCAATCATGGTCCTTGCGGATCGGATCATCCGTATAGGATAAAAAAAGAAACTCCAGATATTTGCTATCTTTCTCTTTGAATGAGATCTCAATTCCAGCTACGGTTTCATTAGATATCTTACAACTAGAATCCCTCTTTTTTCCGATCCGGTTCCTCCACCACCGCGAACTCCGATCAGATTCAGGCATGATACACTTTTTATTTATTGGGAGAACCCAAGTACTCTCTTGCGGATCCATGAAACAACTCTCAGAAATCTTTTTCCCTTTTGGAAGATACAGGAGCGAAACAATCAACCTATTGATATTGGAAGACCAAAAAGATTCTTCCAATGTCTCATTTCTGGGTCCAATGGAATTCATAGGTATAGGAAGAATAGGTATAGGAAGAAGCCCCATCAAATAGAGATTTTTTCTTTCGACCATCTTTCGATTGTTAATACGAGATATAAGGACCGCTACTACAAGCAGTACTACACCTTTGATCGTGAAATATCGATTGCTTGTTGAAC